CTTAACTTAATTCTGAATATACTTATTGGAAGAAAATAAGTTTCTTTAAATTTTGAAATCTCGAATTCTATCTCTATGAAAGGAATGTTGAAGTTGAAAAAAAAAAAGCGCCTAATCCTTTGAATCGTTGTTGCAGAGTCTATAAATTTATACGACTTCTGGTTGAATCATAACGACCTACTTCAATTCTTATTCTATTCTATTCTATGGTAGTATACATATAAAACTAGGCTGGATCCTTTCTGAAACAGAACCTATAATCGGATCTTCATTATCTAAATGAACTCAGAACATGCTGTTGGGAAGTGATTCAGTAATTGAACCTTCATGAATCTATTTTTTTTTCTTTCATTCTATGTAATCTTGAAGTATTAACTAATGGAGCGGAGTGATATTCGAAACTTTCTCTTTTTCTTCTCTTTTTTCACAAATAGGAAGTTCTGGATACAGATAGAATTCGGATATCCGAAAGATTACCATATATAACACAAAATCTCTCCGCCGATTTTTTCTAGTCGAGCTTCTCGGTCGGTCATTATACCCTTAGATGTAGAAAGAATTACAATACCCATTCCGCCTAAAATTCTAGGAATTCGTTGATAGTTAGAATAGATTCGTAGACCAGGTCGACTGATCCGTTTTAAATTGAATTTGAAAAAAGTTCCATATGGTCTTTTTCTATTTCTTCTATGTCGTAGGGTTAAAACCAAAAAATATTTGTTGTTTTCTTGATGTTTCCTCACGTTTTCAATGAATCCTTCTCGTAAAAGTATTTTAATAATGGTTTCGGTGATGTTCGTAGGTGCTATTCGAACTGTTCCTTTTCTATCCATGTCAGCATTTCTTATAGAGGTTATTATGTCAGCAATAGTGTCCTTACCCATGATAAACTAAAAAGATTTTTGCCCCCGAATTTTGATATAATTAACATGTTCTTTTTTTTTTTTATGAATTAATTATTAATTCATTTTATTAATTCATTAATATAAGGTATATGCGTGAGACACAATCTACTAACTAATTAAATCTATTTATTTAAATACTCTAACTATATCATGGTTCCATCTCATCTTAGATCTTATAATACCTCGGGCGCTAATGAAACTATTTTAGTAAAATTTAACTGTCTCAATTCCCCTGCGATCGCACCAAAAATTCGAGTTCCTTTTGGATTTCCTTCTTGATCAATGACAACTGCAGCATTGTCATCATATCGTATTATTATACCGTTATCACGTTTGAGTTCTTTACAAGTGCGTACAATTACAGCTCTGATCACTTCTGATTTTTCTAGAGGTGTATTTGGTACTGTTTCCTTGATTACAGCAACAATAACGTCACCAATATGAGCATATCGTCGATTACTAGCCCCTAGGATTCGAATACACATCAATTTTCGGGCCCCGCTGTTATCCGCTACATTCAAATGGGTCTGAGGTTGAATCATATTGTTTTTTTAATCTCTTCTTTTAATACAAAGGGCGAAGTAAAAAAAAATATTGTTTATCTAAAATAAAAAAGAATTGCCGGGTTCTTTTTTTTTTCATCTATAAGACCTCTTTCCTTTGGTTCTACTATCCCGAAATAATGAATTGAGTTCGTATAGGCATTTTGGACGCGGCTATTGAAATAGCTTTTCTGGCTATATTTTCTGCTACTCCGCTCATTTCATAAAGTATTTTACCCGGTTTAACGACAGCTACCCAATATTCGGGGGATCCTTTCCCCGAACCCATACGTGTTTCGGTAGGTCTTACTGTAACTGCTTTATCTGGAAATATACGTACCCATATTTTTCCACCGCGGCGTGCATTTCGTGTCATTGCTCGTCGCCCTGCTTCTATTTGTCTAGATGTAATCCAAGCGGGTTGAAGCGCCTGAAGGGCATATTTACCAAAACAAATACGATTACCTCGATAAGATATTCCTTTCATTCTTCCTCTATGTTGTTTACGGAATCGGCTTCTTTTTGGGTTATAGTTGATGGTTGTTTCTTAATTCCATCTCTATTACAGAACCGGACATGAGAGTTTCTTCTCATCCAGCTCCTCGCGAATGAAAGGATTAATAAAATATATATATTTCATAAATAATATACTGAGTCATGGCATTTTTTGAGATTTCACCAAATCTATTAGATGTCTATCTTGTTTTGATTTGATATTTAACTAAATATGTATTCTCTTTATACATATTATACATAATTTATACATAATTATTTCTATTTATAATAGAAAATGCCATTTTGTTATAACAAATCTTTTTTTTTTCTTTTGTTTTTTACTTTTGATATTATCATATCGATCAAAATTTAGAAAAAAAACTTTCGCGGACGGATATTTACTCTTTTACCCCTTCACTCTATATTTTTCATTTATAGGGTTAGCCTGGGGGCTTCTCAAAATAAATGGATTGTTCTCTGGTTGGTTCCGCCATCCCACCCAATGAATCATTAGAATTCGTTTTCAATAGAATCCTTTTATTTTAATAGAATCCTATGCATTCACAGGTTCCGTCGTTCCCATCGCTTCTTGATTAATGGTTAGGTCTTAATCTTACAATGGAGCCTTTAATGAAATTTGTTCTTGAGTCAATTTTCTCAGTCTTTATTGGCTCTGGGCTCTTGATTTTTTTCTCTATAAGAGGATTCGAATTTTGGATCAATCAATATTAATGCTTTATTACACTGCCTTTTAGTAGATGACCCATAGACCTTACATATTGTAATAATATATCATATCATTATTTTTTTTTATATTATTTTTCTCTCTTTCTCTCATTTTTGTATTTACCTGTATACTTTTCTATTTTGTTTCAAAAGTCATAATCAGATTTTTTTACATTTAAATAAAAAAAAATTCAATTGCTCCAACGATATAACCAATATATCATATCTTGACTGGTTCTTTTCTTTATCTTTAGACCCAGATAATACGAAGCGATGAGTTGATTATTAGATTATTAGTTCTATAGTTATTAATTTAGACTACTTTATACTAAGGTCCAGTTTCTCTTTTTTTAATCCTAACCCTAAAAAAACCAACGAATCACACACTAAGCATAGCAATTAGATCAAATCATCAATAGAATTTTTTATTCAACCTTATAGAATTAGTAGAATTAGAATCTCTTGTTTTTATTTTAATTGAATAGATGAATAGAAAAGACAGAATGAAAGAATTTTTCATTTTTTGTTCTGTCAATGAATCGGAATGTAAAAATAGGTTAAGTTAAGGCTTATTTTTCTTCGCCTACAAATATCCAAATTTTGATGCCTAATACCCCATAAATAGTTCTAACTGTATAGGAACAATACTCAATTTTAGCTCGAATAGTTTGTAGAGGAACCCTACCCTCTCTGATCCATTCGACACGTGCAATTTCTTTTCCATCGATACGCCCTGAAATTTGCACTTGAATTCCTTTTGTATCCGCCTGTTCAGTTAATTCAATAGCTTTTTTCATTGCTTTGCGAAATGAAACTCTATTCTTTAATTGTCCGGCGATAAATTCTGCAAGAATATTAGGGTGTCCATAAGGGTTTGAAATTCTTATAATAGCAATGTTGAGTTTTTGGTTCAGACAATTAAGTTCTTTTTGTACATTTATCTGTAATTCTTCGATTCTTCGAGGCCTACCTTCTATTAATAACTTTGGGAATCCCATATATATTAGGATCTGAATCAGATCGATTTTTTTTTGAATCTTTATACGTGCAATTCCCTCGATACCGGAGAATATTCTTGTATTTTTTTGTACATAATTCTTGATACAGTTTCGTATTTTTTGGTCTTCATGCAGACCCTCGGAAAAATTTCTTGGTTGTGCAAACCAAATAGAATGATGACCTTGGGTTGTACCAAGTCTAAAACCAAGTGGATTTATTTTTTGTCCCATAATCCCCCACTATTATATATCATGACATGTCCTATTTGTGTACTTATTTTTATTTATCCATTCGCGTTTTATTAAGCATATGGTATAGTCTTTCTAGTTTTCATATTCATATAATAAGGATATATCTTTTAATACAATAGTCATATGACAGGTAGATCTTTTTATTGGATAACTCCGTCCTCGAGCTCGAGGTTTTAATTTTTTCACAGTAGTACCTTCATTGACTTCGGCTTTACTAATGACTAAACTTGTTTCATTGAACCCCATATTGTGACTAGCATTTGCTGCTACAGAATAAACCAATTTAAAAATGGGATAACATGCTCGATAAGGCATAAGTTCTAATATCATAAGTGTTTCCTCATAGGAGCGTTCACGGATTTGATCAATTACTCTTTGTGCTTTGTAAGTAGACATACATATATGTTGACCTAAAGCGGATACTTCTATATATGTATTTGTTTTTCTCTTCTTTGTCATAAGATTTACCTCTCATTAATGAAGTATAAGTATATATATTTACTTTAAATTTTGTTAATTATTAACGTCGAGATTTATTATCATTTTTTGCATGTCCGCGGAAATTTAGAGTAGGCCCAAATTCTCCTAATTTATGGCCTACCATACGATCTGTTATATAAATAGGCAAATGTTCTTTTCCATTATGGATAGCAATAGTGTGTCCAATCATTGTAGGTATAATAGTGGATGTCCTGGACCAAGTTATTATTATTTCTTTTTTTGCGTTTGTGTTAAGTTTTTTTATTTTTCTTAATAAATGATTCGCTACAAAAGGATTTTTTTTTAGTGAACGTGTCACAATTCATTACTCCTATTTTTTTTTTATTTATTTTGAAAAGACGAAGAAACAAATTCTATTTTCTCTCCTATTTACTACTATTTACTACGGCGACGAAGAATCAAATTATCACTATATTTATTCCGTTTTCTACTTCTTCTTCCGAGTGCAGGATAACCCCAAGGGGTTGCGGGTTTTTTTCTACCAATTGGGGCCCTCCCTTCACCACCCCCATGGGGATGGTCTACAGGGTTCATAACTACTCCTCTTACTACAGGACGCTTACCTAGCCAACATTTAGATC